TTTATTCTTAAATTTTTTATTTCTTATTCACTGGTTTATATATATATATTTTTTTTTTTTTTTTTTCAAAGGGGACAATACAAAAAAAAGCACGTTATTTCAAACCTAAATAAAAATTTTTGCGAATTAGTATAATCCTTCATAAATCTTTGAACAGGAATCAGGAATATAGATTCAACTCAAAAAATTAAAAGAAATTAACTACTATTACTAAGTTACTGTCAAAAAAATTATTTGTCTTTTTTTTTTAGTACTACTAAATAAATTTGTGATTTTATGCAGATATAGAAAAAGTAAATTAATAATTTCCTATTACAATAATTTATATACATATATTATGAATAGAACAAAGATTTACACGACAAAAAAAAAAATACTTAATATTAATTATATTAAATTATATTATATACTAAATATACTAAAAAAAGTTATTTGAGTTTGATTAGTTAGAATTATTAACGAATGCTGTTTAATTATGTATGTAATTTTGCGATTATCTTCCAGCACACTAAGTGAGTTTTTTATATTATTATAGTCGATATTTTTTTACATATGCAGTGAATAAATTTCATAATATTTTTTAATAATATATAATATAATTAAAATTTGACAGAAAAATTCCCTCAATAGGGAGTAAGAAAGAATAGAGTAATAAATGTCTTGGACATCCAATTATACCACTGAAAAACATTTTTGAATGGCAGTTCCAAAAAAACGTACATCTATCTCGAAAAAGCGTATTCGTAAAAATTATTGGAAACGGAAGGGATATTGGACATCGTTGAAAGCTTTTTCATTAGGAAAATCACTTTCTACAGGTAATTCTAAAAGCTTTTTTGTCCAGCAAAATAAATAAAAACACGAGCATAATTAGAATTAGCCTAACTTACAAACAAATTTTTTAGCATAAATAAAAAAAGTAGGAACAAAAAAATTCCAAAAAGGATTTTTAGTTCGGCCATAACTAACTTAATGCAATAATAAATAAAGATCGTGTATTTCCTCGTTAAGAGGAAATACAAGATCTTTAAGCGCACTTAATAGGTTCTTAACTTAATAGGTTCTTAAATAGTTAACTTACTTCATTTAAGTTAAAAACCTTCCACCCTTTATACCTTTAGAAAATTTTATTTATATTTTTTATTTATATGAATTATTATATTCTTTACTTGGCATCGACGTTCTAAAAAAAAAAAGAAAATATATATATCTATCCACAATAAAAAAAGTTAATATTATCAAAAAATTATCAAATAATAATAATATATGATATGTGATATGAGTTTTTAGTCGTTTTAAGTGATCAAAAAAAAGTATATATATTTGTACAATATAAAAAGATGTCACAAAATATATTTTTTCTCATTATTTTTTCCTGTATCTTGAGCAATTAGACAAATCTGATTTTCTTTTAAATTTCTAAGGATTTTTTCGACGTTGTAATTTTGCGAAAAAGCTTTTTAATGAAACCGAGAAATTAAAATGAAGTTATCAAATTTTTTCTGATAAAAAAAAGATCTTAATTGAATTAAAACCAAAACTACCTATTGACACAAATTTTGATTCATGAAATCAATTGTAAATTCCCTTGAATTTGCTTCTTCTTCTTTATTTAACTTTTCATCTCGACGATTGAATAAAAAATTGTTAGTATTGTTTTGAACAAGTTGCCGCTATGGTGAAATTGGTAGACACGCTGCTCTTAGGAAGCAGTGCTATAGCATCTCGGTTCGAGTCCGAGTAGCGGCATAAGATCTGATAAAAGAGATATTATAAGTTTTATAATCCAATTAATACCCGACTCTTTTTTATAAAATAGGGTAAAACCTAGTATTAAAATTTTAATTTTTAACAAATATGATTTTTTCAATTTTAGAGCATATATTAACTCATATATCTTTTTCGGTCGTTTCGATTGTACTGACAATTTATTTTTTAACTTTATTAGTTAATTTAGATGAAATCATAGGATTTTTTGATTCATCCGATAAAGGAATCGTAATTGGTTTTTTTGGTATAACAGGATTATTATTAACTCGGTGGATTTATTCAGGACATTTTCCATTAAGTAATTTATATGAATCATTAATTTTTCTTTCATGGGCTTTTTCAATTATTCATATGGTTTCCTGTTTTAATAAAAAAAAAAACTTAAACGTAATAACTGCGCCAAGTTCTATTTTTATTCAGGTTTTTGCTACTTCAGGTCTTTTAAACAAAATGCCGCAGTCTGCAATATTAGTACCAGCTCTCCAGTCCCAGTGGTTAATGATGCACGTAAGTATGATGATATTAGGCTATGGCGCTCTGTTATGCGGATCATTATTATCTATAGCTCTTCTAGTCATTACATTTCGCAAAGTCGGACCTAGTTTTTTGACAAATAATATTAAAAAAAAAAAATTAGTAAATGAATTTTTTTCTTTTGATGTACTTTACTCCCTAAACGAAAGAAGTTCTACTTTACTTCAACAAAACATTAATTTTAGTTTTTCTAGAAATTATTATCGGTATCAATTGATTGAACAATTAGATTATTGGAGTTTTCGTATTATTAGTCTGGGATTTATCTTTTTAACCGTCGGCATCCTTTCAGGAGCTGTATGGGCTAATGAGACATGGGGCTCGTATTGGAATTGGGATCCAAAAGAAACTTGGGCTTTTATTACTTGGACCGTATTCGCAATTTATTTACATATTAAAACAAATCGTAATGTTAGGGGTATAAATTCTGCAATTGTGGCTTCTATAGGCTTTCTCTTAATTTGGATATGCTATTTTGGCGTCAATCTTTTAGGAATAGGTTTACATAGTTATGGTTCATTTACATCGAATTAAATAAAATTTTAACAAAAAAATAAAGTAATCCAAATAAAAAAGAATAGCATCTATATATAAATATAACCTCACATTAAGTTAAGAAATCTAATTTAGTTTTAATTTAGTTTTCGAGTAATAAATAATCAAGAACCTTTTGAATCAAGTAGTACAATGATTCAAAAGGTTCTCACAATCCAAAGACCAAAGATTTCTGATTACAATTAAATTTAATGCTTTTTTTTTTGTATGAAAACTATCCATAAAAATAATTAGATAAAATGGATTCAACCTTGTCACTTGCTAATGAGAGCACAAAATCAGGATAAATCCCAATACCAATTATGGGTATAAGAATAGAGATTGAAAGAAATAACTCTCGGGGTCCAGAATCAAAAAAAGAAACGTTTTTAATATTAATTAACTTATATCCATAGAACATTTGGCGTGACATAGATAATAAATATATAGGAGTTAATATCATTCCAATTGCCATTACAAAAATAATTAAAATTTTTGCACTTAAGAAATATTTTTGGCTGGTAAGTATTCCAAAAAAAACTATTAATTCTGCAATAAAACCACTCATGCCCGGTAATGCAAGGGAAGCCATCGACAAGATTGTGAACATTGTAAATATCTTTGGAATGGAGAGAGCCATCCCACCCATTTCATCAAGATAAATAAGCCGAATTCGATCATAACTCGTTCCTGCCAAGAAAAAAAGTGCAGCGCCAATAAATCCATGAGAGATTATTTGTAAAATAGCTCCGTTAAGTCCAGGATCTGTTATCGAACCAATACCTATAATTATAAAACCCATATGAGATACAGAAGAATAGGCTATTCTCTTTTTTAAATTACGTTGGCCGGGAGATGTTAAAGCTGCATAAAGTATTTGGATTGTACCGACTACCACCAACCAAGGAGAAAACATAGAATGGGCGTGCGGTAATAATTCCATATTTATTCGAACCAACCCATATGCTCCCATTTTTAATAAGATTCCAGCGAGAAGCATACAGGTACTGTAATGTGCCTCGCCGTGGGTGTCAGGTAACCAAGTATGTAAAGGTATAATCGGCAATTTGACGGCAAAAGCAATAAGAAATCCAATATAAAATAGTATTTCGAGTGTGACAGGATAGGATTGATTAGCTAATAGTTCTAAATTTAATGTTGGTTCGTTCGAACCATATAAACTTATACCTAAAACTCCTATTAATAAAAAAATAGAACTTCCTGCAGTGTATAAAATAAATTTTGTAGCTGAATACAGACGTTTCTTTCCACCCCACATGGCTAAAAGTAGATAAACGGGAATTAATTCTAATTCCCACATGATAAAAAAAAGTAAAAGGTCCCGAGAAGAAAATGATCCTATTTGACCGCTGTACATTGCTAACATCAGAAAATGGAATAATCGGGAATCCCGAGTAACTGGAAAAGCCGCTAAAGTAGCTAAAGTAGTAATAAATCCCGTCAGTAAAATAGTTCCTATAGAAAGCCCATCTATTCCCAGTCTCCAATAAAAATCAAAAAAATTTATCCATTTATAATCTTCGGACAGTTGAATTAATGGATCGTCCAGTTTAAAATTATAACAAAAAGCGTAGGTCGTTAGAAGAAGCTCTAATATACAAATGCCTATAGTATACCACTTGTTGACTTTATTTCCCCTATGCGGGAGAAATAACATTAATGAACCGGCAGATATTGGAAAAACAACAATTATTGTTAACCAAGGAAAATCATTCGTGGTAAAGACAAGATACACCAGGTCCAAAGAACGCGTACTCAAAAAAATCTAATTTAACTTTTTTGAGTACGAGTACTTGTCAATAAAAAAAATATATAAAATGTATTCCAAATTTATTCAAATGAGGTTTTCTGTAACGTATCAATAAGCTAGACCCATGCTTCGAGTTGTTTCATGCCATAAATAAACTCGAACGCTCAAAAAATCCGTTGGACAGGCAGATTCACATCTCTTACAACCAACACAGTCCTCGGTTCTTGGAGCGGAAGCTATTTGCTTGGCTTTACACCCATCCCAAGGTATCATTTCTAATACGTCTGTAGGGCATGCTCGGACACATTGAGTACATCCTATACAGGTATCATAAATTTTAACTGAATGTGACATAGGATCTATAGTTTTTTGAATGTCATAAATTTTCAATCTAGTAAACGTCTAACTACATGATATATTAAAATACTAGATGAAGCAATGATTTCCTTTAATAAAATTTTTGTAATGAATTCTGGCTCAATTTATAAACTAAAATACTTTGATTTCTTATAGTTTGCCAAAAATAATATGGTAAATAATAACCTATCATATATATGAAAATTTCAACCTATAAATTTTTTTATGCTACTTATTTAATAAGGTCGATTGGTTGATGCGAGTTGATTTTCTGTTACGATAAATTGAAGAGACTATAGCTAATCCAATAGCTGCTTCAGCGGCTGCAATTGCTATAACAAAAATGCAGAAAATATCCCCCTTTAGTTGGGAATTATCAAAAAAATCAGAAAATGTTACAAAATTCAGATTAACTGAATTGAGGATAAGTTCAAGACACATAAGAGCCCTAACCATATTTCGACTCGTGATCAATCCATAAAGACCAATCAAAAATAAATAGGCACTCAAAACAAGTACATGTTCGAGTATCATTGAGCAACTCCTTATCAAATTTTATTCATTTCAATATTAATAATAAAACTAATCCAACGGATTCAATCAACTAGAATATAACAAAAAAGTCCGCATAAAAACTATATTAGGGTAGGGAAAATTTTTTTTAATATATAAATTTAAATATATATCAAATAGAAAATTTTCTATTTAAAATATGAAATAGTATTCAATCAAATTACATTGACTGAACAGAAAAAATATCATAGCATAGACAAAGTTTTCTTTGATCTTTACTAAAGTAGAACATTTTTTATTGACGAGCCACCGAAATCGCACCTATCAAAGCAACTAAAAGAATTATTGAAATGAGTTCAAATGGAAGAAAAAAATCTGTTGATAAATGAATTCCTATTTGTTGGCTATTACTTATTAAATCTTGCTCTAGAATCTGGTTTAATCTTGTAGTCCAAATAACCCCGTACCACGATGTATCGAGAATAGTAGAAATTAATGAAAAAAGAATAGTTGTACAAACCACTGAAGTAATCCCATTCCCTACGGTCCACAGACTGAAATCTGTGGAATATTCTGAATCGTTCATGAACATCACAGCAAATATTATTAAAATATTTATGGCCCCCACATAAATAAGGAGTTGTGCCGCAGCTACAAAATGGGAATTTGATAGAATATACAATAAAGATATACAAACAAGAACAAATCCTAAGGAAAAGGCTGCAAATATTGGGTTGGGAAGTAATACCACTCCCAGACCTCCTACTATAAGACCGGATCCCAGAAAAACTAAAAGAAAATCATGTATTGGTCCAGGCAAATCCATTATATTATAAAAAAAAGAAAAAAATATAAATCCTTTTCATGATCTTATTAATTTAACCGGGTAATTTTTTTTTGAATATGTTTATAAGAGAGTAAAATTAGAATCTAATAGAGTAGATACAATTATTAGACAGTTTCGCTTTTTTATTCTAAAGTTTATTTTCAACCTATCTATTTCAAGAAAATAATTACGAATATAATATATAAAAAAAGGAGCCTTAATACTCTTAATATTATTATATAAAGATTTAAATTCTGTATATAATTCAACTATTTTTAATTCTTTTTTTAATAAAATTAATGGGTTTACCCTTTTTTTGTTTGAGGTGAATTAAAAATAGTTCGAATAGTGTAATCATCAATTACTGACATTGGTAAACGACCCAAAGCTATTTGATTATAATTCAATTCGTGACGATCATACGTTGAAAATTCATATTCTTCAGTCATTGACAAACAATTTGTTGGACAATACTCAACACAATTACCACAAAATATACAAATTCCAAAATCAATACTGTAATTAAGCAATCGTTTTTTTCGAATATTAGTTTCCAATTTCCAATCAACAACAGGCAGATCTATAGGACATACTCGAACACATACTTCACAAGCAATGCATTTATCAAATTCGAAATGGATTCGACCGCGGAAACGTTCCGATGTTATTAATTTTTCATAGGGATATTGAATAGTTACAGGTAAACGATTTGTGTGGGATAAGGTAATCATGAAACCTTGACCAATATACCTTGCAGCTCGTAGGGTTTGTTGACCATAATTCATCAACCCGGTTATCATAGGAAGCATATTGTAATTATCTATGAATAATTTTATCTTTGTTTCGTTCTCTTGTTTAAAACAAGTAATGAGTATGTTGCATTCATTTTAATTTAGAGTGAAAAGAGTTGGAAAGAAGTTGTTAATAATAGATTACCAAGGGAAATCGGTAAAAGAAATTTCCATCCAAGATTTAATAGTTGATCCATTCTTAGCCTAGGTAAAGTCCATCTTGTTGCGATAGAAATGAACAAGAACAAATAAGTTTTAGCTAATGTAATAAAGAGACCAAGCGTGGTTCCAAAAAGTGGATCCCTTTCAAATATCTCCAAAATCGATATAGACGGAATAGAAATATTCCAACCGCCTAAATATAGAACTGTTACAAATAATGAGGAAATTAATAGATTTAGATAAGAAGCAACGTAAAATAAACCAAATTTTATACCTGAATATTCAGTTTGATAACCTGCTATTAATTCTTCTTCCGCTTCTGGTAAATCAAACGGTAACCTCTCGCATTCGGCTAGGGAAGAAATTAGAAAAATGATAAAACCTATAGGTTGACGCCACAAATTCCATCCCCAAAAACCATATTTTGATTGTGCTTCAACTATATCAACTGTACTTAAACTGTTAGATAATCCTAGTCGGTGATAACATTACTATTCGCACCGCTATTACAAAACCGTACATGAGGTCTTCGCCTCATACGGCTCCTCGGGGGCCATAAATAAATCTAAGGACCAGATTAGTATTATTGAAATGGCTATGAGTGAAATAGATTAAATAGAAATATATCTGGAATCCCGAATTATACCAATGGAATTCTGTCTGCTCAAATTCGAATAAGCAAAAAGCGCTTCGGAATTCATCTCATCCTTTACAAAAATTAATTTCTATTTGTTGAGTAATAACTTAATCCTTTAATAAAATACTCCTAGTAAAAATAGGTATTTCAGCCCATCGTGAGTTTCAATTACGAAAAAGAATTAGACATCCTATTAGTTTTTTAGTCATGACATAAATTTTATTTTCAAAATATCTAAAAAAGAAAAAACTATCCTTGGTTCGTTCCTATTCTTCTTTATTTTGTAGAAAAAAAGTTGGTGGACTTAAAAAATAAAGGATTATTTCGTTTCTGATAGTCATTACATTTATCGGTGGATCGGAGCATACTCTGAATCGGAATCTTGGGGAGTACTGTCTGATCATTTCTACTAATTTACAGCCCCAATTAACCTTCTTTTTTTGTTATCTTATGTTATGCATAAATATATCTATATTTTTTTTTAAGCTCTATTACAAATTCTTTGTGTATTTTTGTGTTTCTAACCATCCACCAATTTTTACCTAGTTGCCGCTCACTTTGTAAGACATCTACGTAAATCTATATAACTGAGAGTAAAAAAATCATACGGTTAATATATTTTTAACCCGCTTCAAGCCAGGATGACTAATCAACCAACCTTGGGGTAAATTCTTACGCTTATGTTTCTTTCTGTTTAACCTTTGTACATAGGAAATGAGACTCAAATTTTTTACTGCTAATTTCGGAGCAGTTTTTTTCACTCATACATAACTATCAAATTCCTTTTATTAATATTACCCTGAAAGAGAAATATATATATTTATATTCTTTTTTTTTTTTAACTTAGTCATATCGAACAAAATGAAGAGTAAAAATAAAAAAAATAAACGTTTATGTTTCAACGAATCGCACGTAGAGATATTGATAAAACACATAGAGTTAATGGTATTTCATAACTAATAGATTGGGCAGCAGCTCGCAGACCACCTAAAAAAGAATATTTATTATTTGATCCATATCCTGACATAAGAAGTCCAATCGGAGCAATACTTGAGATGGCAATCCATAAAAAAATACCGATATTGAGATCTGCTAAAACAAGGTTATTGCTAAAGGGAATTACTGAATAACTTAGTAAAATTGAGATAACTGCTATAGATGGTCCAATACTAAATAAAGTAGTATTTCCTCTAGAGGGACGAAGATCTTCTTTGAAAAGTAGTTTTGTCCCGTCGGCTAAAGCTTGAAGAATTCCCAACGGGCCGGCGTATTCAGGTCCAATACGTTGTTGTATCCCTGCAGATATCTCTCTTTCTAACCACACAATTACTAGTACACCGGTTATGATTCCCAATACAAGAGAAAATATAGGGACAAATATCCATAGGAGTTCATAGACCTCTTTTAAAGATTCAAATCTAACAAAAGAATTTATAGTTTGTACTTCTGTTGCATCAATTATCATTTTACCGATCAACTTCTCCCATAATTATATCTATGCTACCGAGTATCGTCATAATATCAGCCAATTTCATTCTTTTAACTAGTTCAGGAAGAATTTGCAAATTAATAAAACCCGGCGGTCGGATTTTCCATCTCCACGGAAAACCACTTTGATCTCCTATGAGAAAAATTCCCAATTCCCCTTTTGGAGCTTCAACTCTTACATAAAGTTCTTGTTTCGATAATTCAAAAGTAGGAGAAGGTTTTTTACTAATGAATCGATATTCAAAATCAGTCCATTCTGGATTCCTTTTTATATCAAAGCCTCTGCTTTCTAAATTCTCATAGGGACCCCCCGGAAGTCCTTCCAGAGCCTGTTGAATAATTTTGATGGATTCTGTCATTTCGCTAAGTCGTACTAAATAACGAGCTAACGAATCTCCTTGTTTTTGCCACTGAATTTCCCATTCAAATTCATCGTAAGACTCATAACGATCAACTTTACGAAGATCCCACGGTATTCCTGATGCGCGTAACATTGGTCCGGATAAACCCCAATTTATAGCTTCTTCCCCACTAATAATCCCAACTCCTTCAACCCGCTCTAAAAAAATCGGATTTCGTGTAATCAGTTTTTGATATTCAACAACCTCTGTTAAAAAATAATCACAAAAATCCAAGCATTTATCTATCCAACCATAAGGTAAATCGGCCGCTAGTCCTCCAATACGAAAAAAATTATGCATCATTCTCATACCGGTGGCAGCTTCGAATAGATCATATACAAATTCTCGTTCTCTGAAAATATAGAAAAAGGGAGTCTGTGCGCCAATATCCGCCATAAAAGGGCCAAGCCATAACAGATGAGAAGCTATACGACTCAATTCCAACATAATTACTCTGATATAGCTGGCCCTTTTAGGAACTTGAATATTTCCCAATTGTTCTGGGCCATTTACGGTTATTGCTTCTGTAAACATAGTAGCTAAATAATCCCAGCGCGTTACATAAGGTAAATATTGTATAATTGCTCGGTTTTCTGCAATTTTTTCCATTCCTCTGTGTAAATAACCCAATATGGGTTCACAATCAACAACATCCTCACCGTCTAGAGTAACAATTAAGCGAAGAACACCATGCATGGATGGGTGGTGAGGTCCCATATTGACTATCATAAAATCTTTTCCTGTAACTGGGATCTTCATAAGTTTTTCCTTAATTCGTTCTGGCATGAATTAGATTGTTAAAAAAGAAGTTTATCAAAAAATTAAAGATCTAAAAATTTCATAAATTCACAATTTTGAATTTAACGGGTTTTTAATTCCCGAATATTCAACTGATTAATTAATTCTTTATAACGTACTTGATTTTTTTTTGACAAATAAGCCAATAGTCGTTGACGTTTTCCCAGAATTTTTCGTAGACCCCTCTGAGATAAATAATCTTTTCTGTGCAATTCCAAATGTGAAGTAAGTCTTCGTATCTTATTAGTGAAACTGAATACTTGAAATTCAACGGATCCCCTGCTTTCTTCTTTTTTTTCTTGAAATGAAATGAATGCATTTTTTATCATAAAAAGAAATCCTTCCCTTTTTAATATTAATTTTTAAATCTTAACTTTACTGATCAGTAATAATAATGTAATAATGTTAGTGTTTTTGTAAAAGAACCTTAATTTTTCATTTTATAAAAAAAGTATAAATTTAGATCAACAAAGTAGAATTCTGTTAATTTATTTGTGGATCTGCTCTTATTTATATCATTGATTCAATAAATCTCATGTATAAAGATTTTAGTTAAAACAATCCCGCATATTTGTGCATACAATTGTTTTCCTATATCGTAACTTAGATATTTCACATAGTAAAAAGTCTAATTAATTAATTTGAAATCGCGTATACATATGTATTCTTATCATACTGAAATTATTTCCGTTAGTAGTATTAAACCAAAAACGATTCATACACGCTAAATCTTCTAATCTAAAATTGGGCCAAAGAAATGATTTTAATTTAATTAGGTTTTTTTGATCTTTATCAAGATCTTTCTTTTTATGCAACACTGCGGCCAAGTTTTGAATATTCTTATCAAATCGTGAATTTCGATCCCTCACATTTTTGTTTTTTAAGTTGAAACAAATTAGAATTCTAAATTCTCTACGTCGTTTAGGGGATAGAATATTTTCAGGGATAAAGAAATCATCAGTAATTTTTTTATCAATATAGCTTTTTTTTTTGTATCTTTTACTTATTTTGTATTTAGTTTTATGAACTAATGAAATACCTACGGTTCTATATATAATACGATGTCCGTCGTTTTTTACAGACAAACGGACAGGTTCAATACTCAATATTGCTTTTTTCATTAATTTTGCAAAAGTGAAATTCTTCTCACTCATTAGAATATCTAGGTTTATTGCTCCTCTTTCAATCGAAGATATCATTATCTCGTGTGGATTTTTTAGTCTAACCAATAGGCAGTATATTTTTATATTTTTGATCATTTTTTGATTAACAAAACGATTCCATCGCAATTGAAAACGCAAATACCTTGTGAGAAATAAATCAAGTTCCGCTTCGGTATGGTTTTTGTATTGTTTTTTAGTTTTACGTTTTTTTATTTTCGATTCTGCATCATTTTCTTCAATATTTTTTTTTTTGTTTAATAGAGCTAATTCAGGGTTTATTTTTGTTGCTTTTTCAAGCTCTCCTTGACCTGCCGAGTCTTTTTCTTTCTTAATTAGATTATACAATTGAAGGGATTTTTTTTCATTTGACGGTATATTTAAAGTGAACGTTTTATTAACTTTTTGTGTTTCATTAAAATTGAAAAGAAGCGATTGAATTGGTATGATCCACGGTTTGAGTTTATATGTACTAGAAAATAATAACAATTCTGGAAAGAACAAAAATTCAAAATTTGTTATATGATGATTTAGTATTTCTTCGTTCATTCCCATCCAATCAAAAAATAAACTTTTTTGATTGGCAAGACTTATTTCATCAACGCTTTGATAGTTCTGAGCTTTAGTCTTAATATAGTTTTTTTTAATCTTGATATCAACCCAAGGCTCAATATTTACTTTTTTTCTAAACAAAAAGTTGAGAATTCTCCAATCCCAATATTTTCGATACTGAATTTCCCCTATACCCCTCATATTATATTTTTTTATAAAATAAGAGACTAAACGCTTATCTCGAGAAATCCCTAGAGACATGTCAATTTTTTTTTCTGTAGAATTAATGGATTTGTAGCAAAAAAGATTATATATATAATCTTTTTTTAAATTATGTTTTGGATTTAATAACGAGTCGGCCTCAAAAAAATTTTGTTTTTTGTAATTATCACATTTCTTTTTTTCATATGAATTCTTTGTGGTAAAACTAGGGTTTATAACTATATAGTTTTGGTTTATTTTATTTTTCCATTTTGGGGTTACTAATCTAGCCCATGCAATCGGGGATAAATTGTATTGAGAATTACTTCGTAACCAGTTTTTCCAGTTATTTACTTCAGAATTAAAAATTTCTTGTTCTTTAAAAAAAGCCTTTATTTTATTCTTAACAAAAAAGGCTGTTATGCCTATTTTATATTCAAGAATAGCCTTTAATTTAGAAAAGTTACTAACTTGAATTTGTGATAATTTGTAAAATACATATGCTTGTGATAACGAGCCTAGGTCATAATTTAAATTGTTTTTTTTTGATATTAAATTTTGTAGCGTCGAAATAAAATAAATGGTATTTTTTTTATTTTTTTTTTTTTCTCCATTTTCTTCATTCTTGTAAATAGATTTATCAAGAATTGTTTTTGTTGATTCAAAAAAAAATTGTGTAGTAATTCTTGGAATATTAATGATACCGAGCAAAATAGCTATATATAGTTGTTCAATGCAAAATTTTAAAAATAAACGAGCTTTACGAAATAATCGGATATTTTTTCTTTTTAATGCCTGCCAACTTTTTTTTGATGACTCAATTATTTTATAATCGTAACGCTCGTTGTTATAACTATTAGTTAGGTTTTCTTTTGAAATTTTTTCTGTTTTATTTCTAATTGTCTTTATTCTATAAATCAAATTTTTTAGTTTGTTTTTGCTGAGTGAAAAATTTGTCCACCCCATGGATTTTTTTTTAACTGCTACTTTATGAATCATCTGATTACTCGTTATTGAATCTTTTTTAGTTTCATTTAATTCATATATTTCTCTCAGGCCAAATAATGGAATTATTTTTGGTTTTGAAATCTTTTTTATTTTTACTTTTATAAAAAGAAAGTTTTTTATAATCCAGTTTTGAATATCTTTTGCGACTTTTAGGAATTTTTTTTGTCTTTCTGTGGAAATTATTAAAACTCGAAAAGGCTTAGTTTTTAATTTTTTTATTCGTTTTTTAAATTCTTTCAAAATGGGTTTAAAAAAAGACGGTTTTTTTTTGTTGTGTGGAGCACCAAACGGTAGTTCAGTTTCCATTCCCCAAACTGTTAAAAAAGAAAAATCATTTTTGTCTACATTTTTGTCTACTTTGTATATATATTTTTTTTTTTTTTTTTTTTCTTTCTTTTTTTTTTTTTTTTTTTTTTTTTTTTTTTTTTTTTTTTAGTTGAGTCTTCTGAGATGATTTAAATTTTGATTTATGCCAAGGTTTAAGATAAAAAGGAAATAGGATTTTTATCTGAATACCATCTGTTAACCAGTTTCTTGGAAATTCTGTTTCGGATAGTTGAACCCCAGTATAAGTACATTTAATGTGCATTTCACGTTTCCAATCGTTTAAATCCTCAGGCCACTCGGGAATTTGAAAAAATAAGCTACGGAAACTATTTTTAATTATTATTAATAAAGGTAATATAATATATTTTCTAAGAATAGATTGAGTTAGTAAGAGAGAACCTCTTATTATTTGAGCAAATAGCAAACTATCCCAAGTTTCTGCAACTTCTAGCCGTTTTTTTTCCTCTTTTTTTGATTGTTCTTCTGCGTTTTTATCTTTATCAAAATTTTTTTTTTTCCAGATTAAATTTCTAAAAAAATTTTTTTTTAGCCCCCGGATATCAAACGAGAATAAAAAAAGTTTATCTATTCTATCAAAAAAAAGGGGGGAATGTACTCTTGCTTGAAAAAATTCCCAAATAACTGTTTTACGCCTTTGGGAACGCATGGATCCTTTAATTATCTCTCGACGAAAATCAGAGTGTTGTGAATACCGGATCAAAGCCATTTCCTCGATTTGATCAGAATTTTTATTCTCTTTGATATTATTAAAAATATCGTTATTCGGATCTTCCTCAGTAAAAACCACTACATTTTTTGCTTTTCTTGTACGAATTTCGGGTTCCATTGGGACACGGTCTTCATAGTCGGCTTCCAATTCTTCCAACTCACTTGTTAATGTGTATGCCCATCGAGGAACTTTTTTATTAATTTCAGGGAAATCCATAAATTTTTTTCTAAAAGGTTTATAATTGTTATCAGTTATAATGACATCAAATAAAATTTTGAAAATTTTTTTTTCGTCGTCTGAATGTGAATTAATTTTTTCTTCGTGGGTTTCAAAAAGTTTTTTATCTTTTTTTCTATTAAATTTTTCTATTGTTTGCTCAAATCGGTGATAATTGAGCTTCATAAGTATACCATGAATCTTGTTTATCCAAGATCCTCTCT